ATTTTATATAATAATTATTATTATTATTAATTAATATATTAAATTAAATTAATATATTTTATTATATAATATTTTATATAAATTAAGTTTATTATATTTATTTAATATAAATAAATATATTTATATTTAATATAAATATTTATTATTATTATATAAATTATAATATAATATATAAAAATAAATATGAATAATAAAATAATATTGTAGAATAGTTAATTATATTATATTAAATTATATTATAATAATATTATAATTTAATTAAGATTGTAAAGCAGGACTACTGAATGTATGTAATGCTGGTGGTGTTGATGTAATTCATTCAATTGATGATGCTTTCATACTATGATTTTCATTAGTAAATATTAAATTAGATTCTATAAAATCTGGCTCATATAAATTTGCTACAGCAACTGTATTTTTATTTTCTAATCCATAAACTAATTGATTATAAACAATATAAAAGAATAATATTAATGAAACTAATGAAACTATTGATCCAAAACTAGCTATATAATTTCATCCTAAATAAGCATCAGGATAATTAGGTATTCTACGTGGCATACCTTGTATACCTAAAAAATGTAATGGCATAAATGTTAAATTAGCACCAATAAAGAATGTTGTAAATTGGATTTGTCCTAATCTTTCATTATAATATAATCCTAATATTTTAGGACTTCAGAAATAATATCCAGCAAATAATGAGAATACGGCTCCTAAACTTAATACATAATGGAAGTGCTTTTAATTGGACTATATCTTTATCTAAAAATAATATTATCATTTAAGATGGATTTAATTTATCTAAATAGGTTAATTTAGTTCATTTAGGATTTAAATGTTTTATTAAATCTAATACAAAATTTGAATATATTTTATATTCTAAACTATTTCAATCTTTATATCTATAATGTCTAATTTCTATAAATTTTTTAATTTTTGATACTCTATAAAATTTAAAATCTGAATATAATCTATTTTTCATAAAATAATCATATATTGGAACCATATGTCCTACATTTTGAAATTTAAAAGCAATAGATGTATAAATTTTTAAACCATTTTTATTATGAACCCGTCTTATAATATAAGGTTTACAATAAGGTATTACATTATCTAAATTAAATTTAGTTGCATAAGAATCTTTAAATTCTAAATTACATTCTATTCTATTAGAGGTTCAATTAAATACTATTGAACCATCTGTATCTACTAATCCTGCAAAATAAGGATCATTTTCTTCTATATTATAATTAGGTTCAATAAAATCAATATTATAATAATTACATGCTTTTTTAAAATTATCTATTTTTAATCTTATTAAACCATTTAAATTTCTAACTATAACTTCCATATCTGCTTTAGTAGATACTATATATAATGCATAAGGTTTATTTTTATCTATTTTTATTTTACCTACATGTAATTTATTTAAAATATAATTTAATAATCTAATATCTCTAACATGTAATTTTATTCTAATTGCTTTTAAAGTTAATTTTCCATTTAAATTTCTAATATCAAAATTACCATCTCCATCCATGACTCCGGCGAATCAATTATAAAAATTTTGATCCACTAATTCCTTATTATTTTTATTATTATTAGATAATTGACGTATAGTCTCTGAGAATCCTTTTATTAATTTAATATCTGCGGCGCCCCGCGCCGCGGGGGCTTTAATATGATATTTATTAATTTTTAATAATCTATTATTATATATATATATTAATTTTATAAAATTAGTTATTATATTTAATATAATATTTAATATAATATTAATTATTATTTTACAGTTTTCTGCTGATTGTATACCCATTTTTATTATAAAAATTATGTAATTATTATTTTGACAATTTAATAATATATTATTCATATATCCATTTACATCTAGACATTTTCTTAGATAGACTGACTTAAATTGTAAATAATTCATATAAAATATAGTTTCCAGCATATAGTCAATTTCAAAATTTAATATTATAATAAATAAAATTAAATTTAGGCCCTCTTCCCGTTGAGCAACAACATAGTAAGTATCATGGAATGCAATATCTAAACTAGCATTAGCTAAACAAACTCCTGTAACTCCACCTATAGTAAATAAGAATATAAATCCTATAGCATATAAGAATGGTGTTGTAAATCTTAATGATCCTCCATATAAAGTAGCCAATCATGAGAATATTTTAACTCCTGTTGGTATTGCAATTATCATTGTAGCACTAGTAAAATAAGCTCTAGTATCTGTATCTAATCCTACTACATACATATGATGACTTCATACACAGAATCCTAAAAATCCAATACTTGCCATAGCATATATCATACCTAATTGTCCGAATACTGGTTTTTTTGCATATGCACTAACAATATGTGATACTATTCCAAATCCTGGTATTATTAATATATAACAATATTTTTAATTAACACTAATATATATAATAGAATTAATGTTAATTTAGAAAAGTATTAGCTATCTGCATAGCTTCAGCTATAACTAATTTAAATTTCTACAATACTTTGATTATAGTATTGATAGGACTTTCTCTTATGTTAATATTTCATTTTATTTTTATAATCTATTATTTTTTGTAATCCCTCAGGTGTTATATGTTCTTTTGATTGTATTAATAAATAAGCTTTTCTAATTCACATATAATTTAATCTTTTATATGAAATTAATGGATAATTATCTATATAATTAATTACTTTTTTAAATATACTAAATGAAGTAGTTTCAAAATAATATGTAATTTTTATCTCTTTTGTTTCTTTATTTATATGTTTACGAGTTCCAATATAAATTCCTCCACTAGAATTATTATCACTATTACTAGCTATAATTAAAAATTTTTTTATATCTTCTAATATATTTTTATATTTTTGTGATATTTGTAATTTTAATCTTATTTCTGTATGTTCTTTACCATTTTTTATATGTTTAACTGTTTTTATTTGGAAAGATCCATCAGAATCAATAAAACCAGTCAATCAAAAATTATTAAAATCAGTAGAAGTATTCATAGTAAAAGGTTTAGAATATTGACTAATTAAATTATTATTATTTAATAAATATAATACTTGATTATATTTAATTTCAGTTCTTAATTTTCCATTAACTAAATCAATTACTCTTATAATTCCATCTGATTTTGCTAAAACATATTTATATCCTTTTTTATCTTTAATTTTAGATACACTACCATATCCTATTATTTTTTTTAATCAATAAGCTGCTGATTTATCTTTTTCATCATAAGCTATTACTAATTGACCTATTTTTGATAAATGACCATCTCCATCTATTAAACCTGCTAAATAATGACCTAATTCTGCATCATTAAGTGGTTTATGTGCATTTGAGGGATTATTAGAAATAGTTTTATTATAATTTATATTAACACTGTTACATAAAGTCTCTGAGATTCTCATATTTAAAATAGCCGCGGCGCAGCCGCTTGGCGAATATTTTATAAAAATTGTATTAACTATTATTTTTAATCAATTTAATATGATTATCTGCGGATTGTCTCTTAAAATATTAATAATTAATAATACACTATATATCTTTGTTACTATGTTCTTATATTTAATTTGAATGGAGTATATATATAATTTTGAGATCGTCCCCGCATATAGTAACATTGATTTCAAATATTTGAAACCCACAATCAATATTGTGAAGAAGCCTAATTCAACTTCTGGGTGCTTTCTTTATTAAAAAAAAGGACTATGTCTTCATCTAATATATATAATAATATTATAATATAAAATTAATTTTTTCATTTATCTTCAAAATTTAATCAAGCTTTATGTAAAATTGAATTAATAGGGGCTTTATAGGCTTTTAACTCTTTTAATTCATAAAATGTAGGAGTTAACATTAATTTATTAAATTTAGTAGTTCTAGAAGGATTAGATTTAATATGATTAATAAAATTTAATACATCTTCTTTACCTTGAATAGTTCATTTATAATAACCATTTTGTGCTTTATCATAATATATATTACCATTAAAGAATTGTTTATAATATTCTACATCAACTATTAATTTATTAGTAACACTAATTGTTAATTGAGGATAATTATTTTTTAATGAATAATTAATAGTTCCATCCGCATCAAAAAAACCAATAAATCAATTATTATCTTTTTCTAATGGAATAGGATTAATAATATCTAAATTTAAAATACTACAAACATTATGTAATTGTGGTAATCTTTTAGTATTACGTATATTACCATTTATAGCATTAATTAATTTAATCATACCTTCTTTATTATGTAATCTATATCTAACAGCTTTTACACCAGAACGTAATTTAACTGATCCTCCAAATTTTTGTTTTATTTGTTGTAAAGCTTTTTCATCTTTTAAAGCTACAGTTATTTCACATGATGTATAACCTTGTTTAGATACACCTAAATAACCATCACCGTCTATTAATCCAGCTAATCATTCATTAAATTTATTATTAGATGTTTCGCGTGTAGTCTCTGAAATTCCTACTAAGTATGAATTATTTCTTTTTAATATTAATATTTTTATATTATATATAAATTTTTTTAATATTAATATATAATTAATTATACTGTTGGTTATCTGCAAATTATTTCTTATATATTTATATATATTATATAAATTAATATATAAAATCTTAAATTTTATAATTATAAATATAGTGATTATTAACTTTTTTACTATATTGGCAAATATTAATAATTGTGAATATATAATATATATATATAATATAAATTGACTTATAATTATAGTAGTTAATATTCATATTGAAATTTTCTCGCATATAGCGAAATATAAATTGATATTTACATATCAAATAGGCCATATTTGACCAAAGAATCAGAATAAATGTTGATATAATACAGGATCACCTCCAGATGCTACTTCAAAGAAACTTGTATTAAAGTTTCTATCAGTTAATAACATTGTTAAACCTGAAGCTAATACTGGTAATGATAATAATAATAATACTGATGTTATTACTATAGCTCAACTAAATAATGTTAATTTTGAATATGTAATTCCATTAGTTCTCATATTCATTACTGTAACTATAAAATTTATAGATCCTAATAATGATGATATACCAGAAATATGTAATGAGAATATCACTAAGTCAACTGAAGGACCTGAATGAGATTGTACACTACTTAATGGTGGATATACAGTTCAACCTGTTCCAGCTCCTGATTCTACTAATGTAGAAGCTAAAGCTAATAATACTGATGGAACTAATAATCAAAAACTAATATTATTTAATCTTGCTAAACTCATATCAGCACAACCTAACATTAAAGGTACTAAATAGTTCATTTTTATTTATTAATTTCTTAATAAAATTGGACTATATCTTAATCCTACTATATTGATAGGATTCATTACGTATAGTCTCTGAGGATTCTCATTATATATATTATATAAATATTGTTTCCTGCTGATTGTCTATTGTTACATTTTTATCTATTTTAATATATTCCAATAATATACTAGATAAAACTTTAAGAGTTTCCAGCATATAGTAATGTCATAATATTATATCTTACGATTATAATACGGCAACTTACTCATTAAATAATTTTAAATGATCTCATTTAAATTTATGTCTAGTTTTATTATAATTAGTTCTAATTTCTTCGGCTAATTTATATGTTTCAAACTTTTGACCTTTAGATTCTATAATCTTAACAATCTGTGTTCAATCTTTATAATCTAAATATTTAGAAGATAATAAGGGATATTTATCAAAATATTCTACTACTGAATTTAAAGCTTCTTTATTAGTAACCATAACAATATAAGAACTATATATTTTATATATATCTTTAAATTTAATACAACGATCTCTTGAATATAAATTAGTTTTAAAAAATGCGGCTATAGATGACATTATTACATAATAACTTTCACCTTTATTAATTATATTATTTAACATATCTATATTATTATTAATTTCAAAATTAGGTCTATGATAATTTTGTCTTAATTCTAATCTATAATATAAATTAACTCTTTTCTTTTTATATAAAGATATACTAAAATTACCATCCGCATCTGTCATTCCAGATAATCAAGAATTACTATCTAAAGATGATCTATCTATATTTAATATTTCAATTAATTCTAAATTTTTTATTAAATCAATACCCCTTGGAATATTAATTATATCTCAACCTTTTAATTTTTCATCTATATTTATATTATTATATTTATTTATATAGTTATTATATCAAGTGATAGCTCTTATTAAAGCTTCATGTTTAGGAGTTCTCATATAACCATTTATTAATAATAATAAATAATATACTTCCTTAAAATTTTGTATTTCCCATAAGATATAATTACCCGATTTCTTATTTTTTATAGAACCACATTTTGTTATTTCTAATAAATAATTAGCTAAAGGTTTATCTTTAATATTAAATACTATATTTATTTTAGGTATTATATTTATATATTTTCCTTCTCCTACCCATATACTTCCATCACCTTCTATTAATCCTGCTAAATAAGGTCTAAAGAATTCATAATTAATTTTAGGATTATAATATTCCATATTTTTTATCATATTATTATTTTTATTAAACACATCATTGTTAATGATTATATCAGTACTAAATTTAAGATTTATATTATTATTTAATGATATCTTACCAAAGAATCCAACAGCCATTGGCATAACTAAAAAGAAAATCATAAAGATTGCATGTGCTGAAATAACAACATTAAATACTTGACCATTATTTTGTAATATTTGTGGAGTTGGTCCAGCTAATTCTAATCTAATGATTAAACTTAATCCTGTTCCAACTAATCCTGAAAATACAGCTAATATTAAATATAATGTAGGGGTCAGAATTATGTTAATAACCTGCCCTCAGAACCGTACATGAAAGTTTCCAGCTCATACGGCTCGCACCAAGGATAGATCAGAAGAATCACTAATTAAACATTATTTATCCTTTTTTATCTGATTCATCAATATTTCTGTCATTTACTTTAACATTTTCATTGTATAAAGCAATACGATTTAACTCGTAATTCAATAATTGTCCTTTATGGTATAATTTATGATGATAATTACATAAAGGAATTTGTTTCCTTAATGAACCACCCATTCACATTGCAAAAGTTGCTTTATTTGACTTCATCAAACTCCTTACTTTCTTAACACTTCTTAAATGATGCATTTCAATGTCCTTAGTAGAACCACATATAACACAACTTTTAAAAAGATTAGTCTTAGTTAAATTGCCAGACCAAGAAACATCTAATAGATTCTTCAACTTAGCAAACTTTATATTATTATTATAATGATGGATCGTTGGAAGACTATGTATTGTTTTAAATTCCAATCCTGTCTCAGGGTCTTTCAAATTAGGTCCAAATTTCTTAAACGCTTGCCTAGCAGAACTAAGTTTGAATTTAAGAGCTAATGTTTTGGCCAAAGAGTATTTCAAAAGTCATAGGATATTAAGTAATTTAACTCTATTAGCTGCAAAACTATAATATGTTATTAATCCTAATATTTTAGAATTAAAGAACTGTATAATTGTTGCATGATCTTTATTTAAAACTCTTAATAAAGGTCTTGCTAATCATTCACCCTTAAGATTTCTTTTAACGAATTTATTTTCTAATAATTTCTTTAAAATATCCTTAATTGGAATTAATACCCTTAATCTCGCGTTAATACGCTTCGTAATAATTTTACCTTTCCATCTGTAAGGCACTCTAAATTCACTCGACTTCGTTTTCATGATGTCAGCACCAAGAAATTTAAAGCCATCCAATAAGTTAGTCACATGTGTTTTCGTCATATTCAGTTCAAGTCCACATGATTCTTTAAGGAAGGCTTCCACCTTATCCCTAATTAATAATGCTTCTGACTTAGGACCTTCAAATAGAATAACAAAGTCGTCCGCATACCTAACAAACATAGTTCTACGTCAATTAGGATCATAATGATCATAACGTGGAGTTAATCTCATTAGATCTAATGCTTTCTTACTTTCAGGAGAATCAATTACCCCTAATCTATTCGATCTTAAGGCAATTAATTTATTATAGACTGGGTTAATCTTTGTTGCCCTAATTCTACCCTTAGTGAATTCAGGTACTATCACATCCATCATATATGTATCTAATTCATGTAATACAATATTACATAAAATAGGGCTAATAATACTACCTTGCGGTGTACCAATCTTCCCATTCACTAATTTCTTAGTAATTGAGTCAATATAACCTACTTTAAGCGACTTACGAATAATCGTCAAAAATCTTTCATCACTTATATATTTATTCAATATATTCATAATTACTTCATGTGGAATCGAATCAAAACACTTAGTAATATCACCTTGAATGACTCAAGAATGATGATGACCTTTCATATATAGAACTTTAAGAGCTGAATGTGTAGATCTCTTCGGTCTAAAACCAAAAGAACAATTTAAGAATTTTGGTTCTCAAATTGTCTCAAGAATCATAGCTAATCCTTTTTGAATTATCTTTTCCCTAGGAGATCCTATCCCTAATGGTCTCATTTTACCGTTCGCTTTAGGGATATTAACTCTTCTAGCTGGGGTAAAATTATATTTACCTGTCATCAAGTCTTTACAGACTGATTTGAACCACTCTTGTGATACTCCGTCTAATGTTTCGGAGGTGACTCCTTTGGTAGAGTTTCCAGGTTTACTTTTGATAAGAATGTAACAATATTCCAAGAATATGGGATCCGCTAATATTCTAATTATACCATTAAAACGATTTGAATCGTCAGTGTATTTAACCAATCTACTATTTATGAACGTACGCACAGTATGTGCAGAGACCTTCATTAGTTTACGATCAGTGTCCTTGCTATTCCCCTTCGGATTATCTTGATTAATTTCTTTAATAATCCTACTATGAGAACTCCGTGTCCGCATTACTTTTGGTAATTCAGCGGTTACATCGAGAGGTTCCGATGATTCTTCCGTTTTTAAAATTGAATCTTCCTTAGAAAATCCAACGGTCATTAATGACTTAGGTCCTTGCAATTGTAATAATAACATATCAATAATATTATTGATAGATAATATTAATTTCTCACTGAAACTACAGAATTCTTTCAGATAATTAGATGACCCGCGATACTGTCATCTAACAATAAATTCTATGTACCGTGATATCCTTCTTAAGATACATACCTCGACTCATAGGTGTACAATTGTATCAAGTTTCTTAACGTAACCATATCAAACTACTCCTTTTATCATACTTTCATCCTTGGAAAGGCAAGGACAAGTATGACATTTGGTATCTGCTTCCAAAGCTGAGTATTTATTAAATGATTCAACTCCGATACCCCAAGGTTGGTATAAGATTTTAAACTTATCCGATATACCACAAAGATTAGACCAAATCTTCTTCCAAATCACGGCTCACTCCCCGCACATTGCGATGTCCTTACAATTAGTACTAAATAATCATCTTGTTACAAATTGTTTAAAATTAGAATTTGTCATTAATTCTAATTTTATACTATAATATTATATTATTATATATTATAATATTTATATATTTATATATATTAATATATATAGAATATTTATATTATTATTTTATTTAATAATTTATTTTCTATAGTTTATTTTTATTTTTTCCACAAATAATTAAATTTTTTAATTTAAGAGGAGATAGGATTTGAACCTATAGAAATTAGATTTGCAATCCAATTGTTAAACCATCTAACACACCTCCATATAAATATATATATATATTAAATATAATTATATTATATTTACTTATATAACATATATAAGTAAAAAAAAAAATATTTAAAAATAAATAGAATAGTTAATAAATAAATATATTATTATAATATTTTAAACTTTAACATTTTTTGAAGGAGTAATAAAACTAATAATTAAGAAAATAAATAAGATAGCACCTTCACCATGTGATGGTAATGAAATATTAAATAAATTAGTTAATATTAATAATAATATAATAATACCAGATAATAAATAAATAGAGAAATGTAATAATGAACCAGTAGATAATTTAATTAAATTATAAACAATAATATTTAAAGTATCATAAATACCACGAGGACCTAAAATTTGTAATGCACCTTTATCAACAAATTTATTTAATTTAAATCCTAAAGATAAATTAGATCTTAAAATAATATTATTTAATATTTGATCTAACATTAATTTATTATTAAAAAATATATATAAATTTAATAATAATTTATTATTATAAACATAAATTAAAGAATATTTAAATTCATATAATACAATAACAATTATTGTTCCTAATATAGTAAATATTAATGGTAATAATTTTAATAATAAATTACTAGATGGTAAAGCTAATTCAGTATCAATAATAGATAAATTATTAGGATGTATAAATATACTATTAAATTTAGATCCAAAACCTAAATAAATATCACGAGTAATATAACCAATAAAAATAGAAGCAAAACTTAAGATAATCATAGGAATTAACATAAATCAAGTAGATTCATGTAAATTAAAATAAGTATATCTATTATTATTAGGAATATTATAGAAAACTAAATATAATAATCTAATACTATATAAAGTAGTTAAAGTAGCAGAACTTAAAGATAATCAATAAATAATATAACCAGAAATAGTATAAACACCTAAAGTAGATTCAATAATAATATCTTTAGAATAGAATCCAGTTAAACCAGGGAAAGCCATTAAAGATAATGAAGCTATTAAAATACAAACATATGTAACAGGTAAATAATTTAATAAACCACCATAAGTTCTAATATCTTGAGATTCAGAAATTATACTATGTATAATACTACCAGCACTCATAAATAATAATGCTTTAAACATAGCATGACAAAATAAATGGAATAAACTTATATTATAAGCTGATAATCCAATAGCAACAACCATTAATCCTAATTGTGACATTGTTGATAAAGCTATAATTTTTTTTATATCATTTGATGTTATAGCTATTATTCCAGCTATTATTGTTGTTAATCCTCCTAATCATAAACATATTAATAATACTGTTGGACTATATTCTAATATATATGATGATCTAATTAATAAATATATTCCAGCACAAACTAAACAAGCTGCATGTAATAATGCTGAAACTGGAGTTGGTCCTTCCATTGATGATAATAATCAATTATGTAATCCTAATTGAGCTGATTTAGAAGTAGCACCAATTAAAAAACAAATCATAATAAGATTTAATATATCAGTATTAATAAATTGACTTAAAGCAAATATACTATTATAATTTAATGAACCAAAAGTTCAAATTATTATCATTAAACCTATACTTAAAAATGTATCACCAAATTTATTCATTAATAATGCTGATAATGCTGATTTCATAGCTGCTAATCTAGTAAATCAAAAAGAAATTAATAAATAAGAAGCTAAACCAATAAATTCTCAACCTAAGAACATTACTAAATAATTATCACCAGTTACTAATATAACCATAAAACCTGTAAACATTGCTAATATTGAAAAGAAACGTGATTGATGTGGATCATGACTCATATATCCTAATGCATACATATGTACTAATGATGATACTGTTAATATTGGTATTAACATTGTTACTGTTAATTCATCTATTATAAATGATCAATCTATTTCTAAATATTCTACATATATTCATTTTCCTATATTTAATGTATATATTTCATTATTTATTATTACATTATAATATAATATATATGAAAATATACATGCTATTATTATTGATAATGTTGCTACATAACCACTTAATTTATAACCTAATCAACGACCTAATAATCCTGCTAATATTGAACCTAATATTGGTATAAATATTGTTATAAATATCATTTATTTCTTTTTATTAATTATAAGTATTTTCTATATTTATATTTCCTCTTAATCTATAATAACTTACTAATATACTTAATCCTATTGCACTTTCTGCTCCTGCTATTATTATTATCATTACACTAAATATTAATCCATTTATATCTTCTAAATTAAATGCTGTATTTAATATATTTAATGTTAATCCTAATAACATTATTTCTATTGATATAAATAATAATATTATATTTTTTCTATTAAATATAAATCCTATTAATCCTATTACAAATAATATTAAACTTAAAAACATTTTTTTTTCTTTTTATTTTTTTTTATCTATATATTGATTATATTTCTTTCTCTTTACTTTCTATTTACTTCTTTCCTTTATATTATCACTGCTCCCGGAGCTTTTTTATTTTAATATTATTATTATTTATTCTATACATTCTATTCGATATATATATATATATATTATATATATATAACTATTATTAATTATATTAAATATTATTATATATTATATTATTTAATTTAATAATCATACCATGCTAAATACTATATTATATTATACTATATTAATTCATCAATATACTATACTAATAATATTTCCATAATATTATTATAATACTAATAATATTAATAATATTAATCCATGCATATCGCGCAGTGATAAAATCCATAAATCATAATGAAACCATTTTTAAAAGGGATACCAATAAAATATAAATATTTAATTATCAATTAAATAATTAATATCAACTAAAGTAATAGTAAGATATTTTTAGGTTATCTTACATATAAATAAGTTTTATTTAATTATAAATATATATCTAATAACACATTTTTATCATCATTATATAGATTTAATCTATAATTAAATTCAGCCTTATTATTTATAACTGCGGCGCCCGCGCCGCGGGGGCTCTTAAATTATTTTTTGTAAAACCTACTAATCATTATTCCCAACCTTTATAATAAATTGGATTTATTTGATTAATATTTTGAGAATAGTTATAGTAATTTTTTATGAGCGAAACGCGATTAAAGCCTTTATAATTAAATATAATTATAAAATTAATTTATTATTGTTATTAATTATATATATTTAATAAATAAAATATTAAACAGCATATAATAATAAGAATGATATCATTAAACAGAATAATCCTGTTGCTTCACTTAAGGCAAATCCTAATATTGCATATTGAAATAATTGTGATCTTAATTGTGGATTACGGCTTGTACCATTAATTAAAGCAGCAAAAACTATTGCTATTCCTACTCCTGCTCCTGCTAATCCTATTGTAGCTATACCACTACCTATATATTTTCCAGCTAATACTAAATTATTCATAATTAAATTATAATCCGTTATACGGTTTAACTATATTAAATAGTTCTATTATTTTTAATAATACTTTTATGTTCTTAAAAGGAATCGAACCAATGTAATTAAAGCTTCAATTTAACGCTTTACCACTAAGCTATAAGAACTAATTAATTATATTATATTATATTATATTAATATAATAAAAAAAAAAGGGGGGGGGATAGTCAAGATAAATTAAAAGCCCGCAGCAGATTCCTCTACCACAACTATATTTCAACTTCTCACTTGTCAAATTTAGTATATAATAAATAAATTATTAATATAATAAATAAATATATATAAACCATTACTAAAAAGTAAATATAAAAATAATTATATTAAATTATAAACTTTAATATGTAAATTATTCAAGCGAATGATGAGTGATTAGTACGCATAAGAGAATATTTCACCGTAATGTACTTTATTACGTATTACTCACAATTCCTTTTTCACATATACGAATTACAGTATATGATTCATATAAATATATTATATAAAAATATATAAATATATTATACATTTTATATCAATTGTTATATATTACTATATTACTTGATTTTGTATGTATATTTGTATCACGTATATAGCCCATTTTATTAAGGTCATGATGACTTGTCTTAAACCTATTAATAATATAATATCTATATTATATATTAATTATTTAAATTAATTAATAAGGATTTTGTTCATTAATGGACTTAACCTAATACCTTACGGCATGAACTAAAGACAGCTATGTAACACTTGTTATAATTATATAATAATTAAATACAAAAAATGGTAAGGTTTTCGCGGATTATCGAATTAAACTACATGATCCACTGTGTATAACTTATACCGTCTATTGTTTTGAGTTTCTAGTTTATACTCCCCAGGCGGAATGTTTACGTTTTCACTTAAAATATTTTATATATTTTTAACATTCATCGTTTACAACTAAAACTATACGGGTAACTAATCCGTTTCGCTACTTTAGTTTTCGTTCCTCAATGTCAGTAATATTATGATATATATTTTCATTTATTAGTTGTCTTATAAGTATTAATATATTTAACCATTACTCTTATAATTCATATATCACTTTATATTACTCTAGCTTAATATTATTATATAATAATATTATATATTATTGCCATTCTACAAACCCTTTAAGCCTATGATGTGCATTACTTGTTCTCGATGTATAACCGCTACTGCTGGCACATCATTTAGTAAGAACTATTTCATAATATTATATCATTATTTTATATTATGTTAAAGTTTTATATTAAATCATTTAATATAATTTATTAATTATAAAAATTCATTTTTATTACATTATTTATTAATAATGTTATTATATATTTTCACTTTTTCAGATTGCTCGTTCAAGCTTTCGCTCATTGACGAATATTCCTTACTGCTGTATCTTAATTAAGATATTGACTGCTCTTTCATTGTCAACGTGATTGGGCTTACACTAATAACCAATTTAATATCTTTGGCTAGGTTTATCTATTAATATACCTACTACCTAATATTTTTAATAGCTTGACTATAATCGATTTTCATCTTATTTATTTGGTATTTAACCTTTATTATAGTTCATATTACCATTATTTACTCACGAGTTCACTACATTAATATTTTATATATTTTATTATATAATTTATCGTTTAATTCGCATGTATTATGCATCTGAATAGCAATCGCACTGAGCCAACATCAAACTCTTTTTATTTTCTTTTATTTTTACTATATTACTTATATTATTTTATTAATTTATTTGGCCGTTCCTATTATTAACCTTATTTTCACATTATTTCATCTCCCTTCATTATTTTATTTATATTATAAATTATATATAATAATTTAATATAATAATAGTCATATATATAATTATTTAATATAATTATAGTACCCGCGGCGCGGGCGCCGCAGTCATAATAATAAATATAATATTATTATAATATAATAATAATTATTATCATAATATAATTGTTATTATTATCATATTATTATCATAATTGTAATAATATTATTATAATATTAATCATAATATAATTGTTTGTCATTATTATCATAATATTATGATGATTATATATATATATATTATATAATAATATAATAATATAAATTATATAAATTATATAAATTAATAATAATATAATATAAATAATATCCATTGCGTACTGTGCAGTAATAAAAATAAGTTAATAATAGCTCTGTATATCGCGTAAAATAAAGATAAAAAGAATAGTTATGTAATATAATATAATAAAATTATTGTTCATTTAATCATTCTAAGAATTTAGGTAAAGTAACAGCTTCAATAACAATAGGCATATAAGCATGAGCAGCACCACACAATTCACTACATTGCAAATTCTCTTTATAAATTTTAATATAATTAATATAATTTAAGTTTAGAATATATAATCTAAATATCTATTTATAATTAAAGTAATATCCCTTATAAGGCTTACCATCTTTTAAATGTAAATATAAAGACTTTCTATCTAATTTAATATTTATAGAGTCAAAATATTTAATAGTGTCTGTTATACTATTAAAAACAATATTAAAATTATCACCTTTTACTAATATTGGTTTTTTTTTATTTTTTATAACCAAATCTTTATCTTTAGATTGTTTATATTCATCAATAATATGTCCAATTTCTTTAAAATCATTAGGTAAAATATTATCTGAATATTTACATATAAAATTATGAAATTCTTTTTCAGTTTTTATATATTTAGATAATGTATCTCTTTTTATTTTTAATCCTATACTTCTTAAATATTTAATACAAGAAGTTAATGAATCAAAATTTAAATTTTGACCTCAATAATTTTCAGTAACTCATATATTTCCTTCTTTAATTTTCAATAATACAGAAATACTTCTACGTGTACCTAATGTATATAATTTTTTCCTTTCTTCTTGCATTATTTCTAATAACTTTTTTGTAGATATCTTATTTAAATCTATACTAGAAGACGTCACTGGAAAACTTAATAATAAAAATTTATTAAGATACGGAATTTTAGAATCTAAATATATTTTAACTGTTTCAGGATGTATTTTTAATATTCTTTTTAATTCAATTTTTGAATTTGCTTTATAATAAAGAATTTTACATGTTAAATCATAAATAAATATATTTGTACCTTTAGAAGATCCGGCATTAACTACTCTTAATGTATTAAGATTAAACTCTTTATTTAATAAATAATATTGCTCTAAAATTAATGCATCTCTAACACTAAATTTATTACTATCTAATTTAAATATTATTAATTTAAATGCGCTTAATCCTTCTTTTTTTAAAAGTGGTAATAATTTACCTCCTATTGGTAATTCATCATATTTAAAATAATAATCCATTCTACGTCTTAATAAATTAGAAGAACCTACATATTTATTACCTGTGTTTATATGTATAAACATATATACACCAAAAAATCCTTTATATATAGATTTTCCAGTTAATTCAGAGAATAAAGTATTAGCTTCAGGTGTAATGATAGGTAAATCGAATTCTACACCCTTAACTTTTAATAATTCTTCTAATTTAGAATCAGTTACAGATATATTTTGATTTAATAATATTTTATTAATTACTGAAGAAGTTGTTGATGAACCACTATTAATATGATCTAAGGCTAAAGCTTCTGGTTTATATTTAATTGGTTTTGTAATACTTGTAGAAAAATATCTAGTAGTAGAAGCAACTAATCCTAAACCAGTTCACTTATTTAGTAAAAGGTGATTATTAAAAATATTCATATTAGTTATATTATGCAATAAAAATATTACTATAATCATACTAAATTTATATAAATTATTAATCTTATAAATTATAATGTTAAATTTTATATTAAAATAATAAGTTTAGCAAACTATTATAAAGATTTTCCCCCTAAACATATATATTAAAATATACATCTAATAAACAGAATATATTAATCAATATTCCTGTACCTTTTCAGGTAGGGTCTGACTATATCTTAAGCATTATAAATTTATTTATATATAATACTAACCACCATTTAGTCGATGAACTGCACATCCTTACTTATTTTTAAGTAGTTGATGCTTGGCTGCGGATAACCTATTGTATAATAAATCTTGATTTTACCATACCACTAGTCATTACCTGTGCCATAAGTTATGTTACCACACTTACTTGGTTAAGATTTCTTTAAGGTGTTCCCGCAATTTGATGGTTTATAATCGTAGGTTCACTACAATCAAGGCCACATTATAGGACCGTAAAATACACCTTCTCTTTGAATAATAGCACTTAATTGATTTAATCTACCAGGACAAGCATCAATTTTAATACCTAAAGAAGGAACAGTAAAATCATGAATAACATCATTAGCAGTAACAACAATACGAATATGAGTATCAATAGGAGCAACTAATCTATTATCAACATCTAAAGAATGTAATTGTCCTTCTTCTAATAAATCATCAGGAATAATATAAGATTCTAATTGAATAGTTTCACCACTATCATTAATAAAATCAGAATATTCATAAACTCAATATCATTGATATCCAATAGCTTTAACAGTCATAGCAGGATCAATAACTTCATCACTTAAATATAATAATACAAATGATGGTAAAGCAATAAATATTAATATAACAGCTGGAAATATTGTTCAAATAACTTCTAATGTTGTACCATGAATCATATATTTATAAGATATTGGATTTTTATTATTATTAAATGATGTTATTATACTATATAATATATATGTAACTAATGTTAATACAATAACCATATAAAACATAATAATATCATGTAATTCTATTATACCTTCAGCTATAGCTGTAGCTGAATCTTGAAAATACATACCTCAAGCTTTAGGTACGTCATTAAATATTATATTAAAATATAAATTAAACATAAAAAGATATTTAAATAATGTCTTAACACTATTATTTATTATTTAATACGGATAATCTGACTCGAACAGATACTTTATGATTGGAAATCATTGAGTCTACCATTAACTTATATCCGCAATTAATTATAATAATAATTATAATAATAAATAATAAATTAAATAATAATTTATTATTAACTATTACTTATAATAATTAATAATTATTATATATATAATTATTAATAAGATATAGTCCCTACACAATCTTAATAGTATTATACTAATATAATATATATAATAATATAAAATTAATAATAAATATATATTAATATATATATAATCATCATAATAATATATTATTATTAATAATAATAATATTATATTATAATATAAAACGCGCTTCGCTCAATATTATTATATTGATTAATAATATTAATATAATAAACCCGCATATAGCGTAGTCATAAAACCCCAAACCTTCGTGTTTGACACAGAATAATAATACTGCTGCGCGTCGCGCCGCGGGGGTTTTAATAAAAATAATATTAATAAAAATATTATAATAAGAATAGTTAAAAAACTGACTCGGCTAAAAAAAATTAAATATAAGAGAAACCATTAAAAATATATAAAATACAAGGAATAAATAATGTAAAAGCGAATAATAAAGGTAAGAAAATTAATCAACATAAATTAATTAAATTATCATAAGTAAATCTAGGGAATGAAGCTCTAACTCAAATAAATGTAAACATTAAAATAATTAATTTAATAGCTAAAGCAATACCATATAATGAACCTTCAATAAAATTATAAATAAATGAATATTGAATATTATTAAATGGAAATAAAATAATTGAATTAATAAAATCAAAACTTAAATAACCACCTAAAAATAAAATAGTTGTACTAGCACACATTAAAATTAAATTACTATATTCAGCTAAAAAAAAGAAAACAAAAGGACTACCAGAATATTCAGTAAAGAATCCAGCAACTAATTCACTTTCAGCTTCAACTAAATCAAAAGGTGGTCTATTTGTTTCAGCTATTGTACTTATATAAAATATAATAAATAATGGAAATAATGGTATAAATAATCATATTATACGTTGTGTTTCAATATATGTTGTTATATTTAAAGTACTTACAAACATTATACATATAATATATATTGTTGTTAAAACTAATTCATAACTAATTAATTGAGCTGTTGATCTAATTGATCCCATAAATGAATATTTACTATTTGAACTTCATCCTGATAATAATACTCCAAATACACCTAAACTTCCTATAGCTAATGAAAATAATATACCATTTTCTAAATCTCCTAATGTTATTGCTGGTCCTAATGGTATAACAACTCATCCAATTAAAGCTGTTATTAATGTTATTAATGGACTTATTATTAATATATATTTATTTGATTCTTTAGGTAATATTATTTCTTTTATTAATAATTTAACAGCATCTGCAAATGCCTGTAATAATCCGTATCATCCAATAGCATTTGGACCTAATCTTCTTTGTAAATACCCTAATGTTTTACGTTCGGCTACTGTTAAATAGGCTACACTAAATAATACACAAACTAAAAATATTAATATTTCAATTATATCTAATATCATTGTTTTTTTTATTATTATATTTAATAATACACGCTCCGCTCTTATTTTCTCTTTCTTTGAGATTATTATTAAATTTATTTCCTTAATTTTTTTATATTATATTATATAATTATTATATTATAATTATTATTATTATAATTATATTATATTATTATATATTATATTATAATAATCTTTTGGATTTTATAATTTTTATATTATTATTAATAATATATTATTTTATATTATTATTTATATTTATATATTATTATATTATTTATAATATATATTTATAATTAATTATATATTTAAATATATTTATATATATATATATATATATTTATATTTAATAAATATATAATTTATAATATTTTATTATATTTTAATTATTTAATAATTTTATATTATATTAATATAATTAATTAATATATTATATATATTATATTATTTAGTTATAATAATAACACCAATAATAGTTAATAATAAAATTAAACCAATTATTAACATAACAATAGAATATTCAGTATATAATAATTCACCAATAATTTTTAATTCTGAATAAGATGTTAAATCATTATAATTAATATTTAATATATTAAATATTTCAATATTATTAATATTAGATGAATCAATTGAATAATCATTTTGTAATATATTATTAATATATGATAATACATTATTAATAATATTAATATTATCAATATTAATATTTATTAATACATAAGATAAAGTTATTAATGTAATAATTATTAATAATATATCAGAATTATTACTTTTACTAGATAATTCTGATATTTTAATATTTATTAATGATAATATAAATAAGAATAATATAGCTATAGCTCCAACATAAACTAATATATATAATAATCCCATAACACCTAATCCAGTATAAAATAAATATATACTTATATTAACATATAATAATATTAAATATATTATTGATACTATTGCATTTCTACTAAATATCACACATAATGCTGATATAATACTTATATATTCAAATAATATTATTAAACTATTATTTATTTGTAAATGTGTATTAATTAATTCAATTATAAACATTTTTAATTTTTATTTCCATCATTATATTATTATGTTGGTTTATATATTTAATATTTTTTTTTACTATGTTTAATTACAAGCTAAACGCAATTTATTTCATTATATATTATTATAATTATATTATATATAATATATATATTATTAATATAATTATATATATAATGTTTTCGTTCTTAATTGGAATCGAACCAATGACCAAGCATTAACAGTGCCATGTTTTACCTCTAAACTATAAGAACATATAATAATTATAATATTTACTTATAATAAGTAAATATAATTAATATATTTATATATTAATTATAGTTATATAATTAATAATATAATAAACTAATACTTCCAATATTAGGGGATTAATATAATATAAAATATATATATTATATTTTATAATATATATATAAAATATAATAATAATAAATGAAATATAAGAATAGTTAAATAAATAAATAAAATTAATGTAAGTAAATTGCTTCTTTAATATATGAACAAGCTAAAATACTAAATACATAAGCTTGAATTAAAGCTATAGCACATTCTAAACACATAATACCTAAAACTAAAGCTAATGGAATAAATCCAACAATAAAGAATATAACACCTGAAGACATAAAATCAAATATTAAACCACCTAATATAACTAATAATAAATGCCCAGCCAAGATGTTTGATCCTAATCTTAATCCTAAACTAATACTACGAGCTGTATTAGATAATAATTCAATAATAACTAAAATTGGAACTAATGGTAATGAAGTACCAGCAGGAACAAATAATCCAAAATATTCTAATTTAAAATTTGAGAATCCTAATATTGTAACTCCTAATCATATTATTGCACTTAATGAAACTGTAAATACTAAATGTGACATAATTGCAAAATTATAAGGTATCATACTAAATAAATTACTTACTAATATAAATATAAATAATACATATATTAATGGAAAATAATATTGTCCTGATATACCAATTTGACTATATACCATATTTTGTATTGTACTATATAATGATTCTATACCTATTGATCATTTTGATGGAATAATTCCATTATTATTTATACTTAATGTATGTAATCCTATTATTAAACTAAATACAATTAATGAATATATACTAAAATTAGTTATACTTAATCATGATAAATCAATTAATGATGAATTTAATGATATATATGTATTTATTTCAAATTGTTCTAATGGTGAATTTATTATTATATTTCTCATTTTTATTTCTTTTTTATTATTAATTTATTATAATATATTATAATATATTATAAATTAAATATTATTTAATTAATTATAATAATTCTTACAGCGCTTCGCGCGGTATCAAACATTTTATATTATTAAATAATAATTATTATTATATTTATAATTTTGTTATAAATATACGTGATAAGAATATAAATAATATTCTTGGTAATATATATTGTGAAAATATATATAATAATATTAATATAAATGATAAACCATATACTAATTGATTTACAAAATAAAATGGTACTAATTGTGGCATATTTATTTTTATTTCTTTTCTTTTGAATTATAATTTTCATTTCTTTATTCAATATTACTTATATTAATATATAATATAATATAATATAATATAATATATTATATATGTCCTAATTTAATATTAACATTATATTTACCATTTTTATTAATATTATTAGTATTAGAAATAGAAATATTAGATTTATAATTATTTAAATTAAATAATATACGTGTTGCTGATTTATTATCTAAAGTATTATGTTTTAATGAACCTTTATATTTAATATATTTTAATTTACGAGCAGTACTTAATGATTTAGCTAATTTACCAGTAAATTTAAAACTATATCCAATAATATATTTATTATTTAATAAATTATATATTGTATTATTTAAATTTAAATATTCTTTAATATTAATATTATTATTAATAATATTATTATTATTATTATTAGATATATTATATATTAAATTATTATTTAATATATTAATTATTAAATTTTTATATTTATTATTATTTAAAATAATACTAATACGATCTAATAATGTTATATTATTATTTAATATTGTTGTATATTCATTTTTATAAGTATTAAATGTTGTTATATTATAACTAATATTATTACTAAAAATATTATTATTAAAATAATCATATTTTAATATAATTGGTTCAATTGTTACATTTTTATTATATAATTTAGTTAATATTTTATTAATATTATTATTATTATTATTATTATAAATATTATCAATCATACGTATTAATAATATATTATTATTAATATTATTATTATTATTATTATTATAATATTTATTATAAATAAATAAAATAATATTTAATTTATTATTAGTATCTTTAAAAATTGGTTTACTAATAATATATTTAATATTTTTAAAATTATTAATAAATTTTAAACTATTACCACGTAATAAACTATTAAAATATGTAATTAATATATTACTAATTATATTATTTTTTAATAATATATTTAATAAATTATTATTATTAAATTTATAAATATTATATAAATTATCATTACTATTATTATATTTTTGTAAATTATTTGTATTATTATTTAATTTATTAATAATTATATTATTATTTTTTAATAATATTATATTATTAATTTTATTAATTAATAATTTATATATTATTGATTTTAATATATTTTTTTTCATATTATTATTTATTTATTTTCATAATATTAAATAATTAATATTATTATTACTTAAAATTTATTTTATTGAATATATTTACTTAGAGAAGGTATTGAACCTACATTATATGTATATGAGACATAAGTTTTAACCAATTAAACTATCTAAGTTATCATTATAATATATTTTTATTAAATTTAATTGATAATTAAATTATATATAATTTATTATAATATTAATATAATAAATTAATAATGGGTAAATACAGAGAATTGAACTCTGATAATATGTACCACAAACATATGTTTTACCTTTAAACTATATTTACCTTATATTATTTAATATAATATATATAATATATATATATATATTTATAAATAATTGGAATTAATGGGAATTGAACCCATTTTATAAATATGCAAAATTTATGTTTTACCAATTAAACTATAATCCCATATAATATTAATAATAATTATTATATAATAATAATATATTATTATAATAAATAATTAATATATAATATATATAATAATATATATAATATATATATTACTTATAAAAAATGATATATAATATAATATAAATAATTATATATAATAAAATATATAATAGCCCCGTGCATCATATAATATTAAATAAAGCCCCCGCGGCGCGGGGCGCCGCAGTATTAAATAAAAAGAAATCATAATGAAAAATCTGTTGAAAGATATTATTAAAAATTAATAATAAAAAAAATAATCGAACGGAGCGCGTTTAGTTAAAATAGAATAGTTAATAAATAAATAAAAATAAATAAAAAATTATAAATATAAAGTTAAAATATGATCAGATTTATATTTAATATTATTTTTAATAATATATAAAGCTTTATTATTAATTTCATAAATAAAACCAATAGTTAATAATAAAATAAATAAAATAATAATAGATAAACCATAAGAATTAGTATGATATAAAGCTAAACTATAAGGTAAAATACTAGTAACTTCTAAATCAAAAGGTAAAAATAAAATAGCAATTAAAATAAATGAAACAGTAAAAGCAATTCTAGTTTGAGTAAAACTAGATAAACCACATTCAAATGGACCAGTTTTATCAGAATAAGTATTAGTTTCAGAAAATAAAATATTAACAACTAATAAAGCTAAACCAACAATAGGTATTAATATTATAAATATATATAAAGTTAAATTATTAAACATAATTATTAATATAATATGATTCAACAATATGTGTACCATTATTAGCTATATCTAATCCAATAGTTATTGATAAAATAAACATAATTAATATACTAATTATAATTGATAATAAAGGAGTTATATTAATATTTGAACCTTGTAATTTATTAACTTTATTAAAATTTTTTCATTCAATATTATTATTATTTGTAACAATAATATTTTTAATAATAAATATATAATAATATGCAGTTAATGCACTACTTAATAATAATAATAATGCAATAAATAAATATGAACTATTAATACCAGTTAATAATATATAATATTTAGCATAAAATCCAGTTAATGGTGGTATACCAATTAATGATGATAATACAACAATATAACTAAATCCTAAATAAGGATTAATAAATATATAACCATATAAATCTTTAACAAATTCAATAGGAACATTTATACTACTTTTAGGACGTAAATTATTATATAATTTATTTAATGTTTTATAATTATTATAATATAATCCATTAATTAATATTAATATAAATCATGTTATATGTGTTATACTATATTGATATATATTAAATAAATATGTTGATAATGTTGAATTATTATTACTTAATATAATATATATAAAATAACCAGTATTAACTAATCCACTATAACCAATTATACGTTTAATTGTAAATTGTCCTAATCCACCAATAGCACCAAATATTATTGATAATATTGATATTATTGATAATAATAATGGTATATTATATATAATATTATTATTAATTAATATATTATTATATATATTATTATATATAAATGATGAATTTGATATTAATGTATAAATTACTGTTAATATACTTATTTTACCAATTATACTTATTCATAATGTTATTATTGTTGGTGTATTAGCATATATATTAATTAATCAATTATGAAATGGAGCTGTTCCAATTTTAAAAAATAATCCTAATAATATAAATATATATGATAATAAAATATTATTATTATTTAATATAATATTATTATTATTATTATACATTAAATATATATCATTTAAATTTATTAAACCAGTTTCATAATATATTATAACTAATCCTAATAATATTAATATTGATCCAACACTTCCTAATAAAAAATATAATAATCCTGATTTTGTACTATTATAAGATTTATTATATATTGTTGTTATTAAATATAATGTATAACTTTGTAATTCTAATGTTATAAATATAACTATTATATTATTTCATTGCATAAATAATATTATTCCTAATATATTTAATAATATTAATATTATTAATTCAATAGGACCACGTAATCCTTCAATATTTGAGATATTTTTTTTTAATATACTTCCTTGTAATATTATTCCTTCCCCAGTTTGAGATGATATTTCATTATTATTTATTATTTTAATATTATATATATATTCTTTTATTATATATATATATATTATTGTCATAATAAATATTAATAATTCTATTAATTTTGTATAAGATGTTATTACTATCATATTATTATATAATGATATTCCTGTTCTTATTACATCTAATTGTATACTATCATATAATATTATTATAATTTGTAATAATAATATTATACCTATACGATATATTTCTTTTATTTCTTTTATTGTTTTTAAATTAAATGTACTTATTATTATAATTAATGTTCCTAATATTAACATTGATTTTTATTTTTATTTTTATTTTTATATATATTATATAATATAATATATATATATATTAATTATATATTAATTAATATTATTTACGCCCGATCCGTTCTGTTCCGTTTGTTGTCCAATATAAAATAATATATTTTCTAACATTGTTACAACAGGTAATAATATTATAAAGTATGAGAAATAGAATAATGTAGCAAATTGTCCTAAAGCTATAAATGGAACTTCAATATGTTGTGATCCTAATGCACCTAATAATAAGAAATTACATATAAATAATCCATATAATATTTTTGATAATATTTTAAATGCATTACCTCTTACAATACTACGATCAGCTATAGGTAATATCATTAATATTAATATAGCTGCAACCATAGCTATAACTCCACCTAATTTAGATGGTATAGCTCTTAATATAGCATAAAATGGTAATAAATAGAATTCAGGAACTATGGAAGCTGGTGTTACCATTGGATTAGCTGGTATATAATTGTCAGGGTGACCTAATGTATTTGGATTAAAGAATACGAATGAACTATAAACTAATAAAAATACAAATACTGTTATTAAATCTTTAAATACAAAATATGGACTAAATGGTAAACGATCTATATTACCTGTTATTCCTAAAGGATTTGATGATCCATGTTCATGTAATGCTATTAAATGCATTAAAGTTAAAGCAGCTAATACAAAAGGTAATAAATAATGTAATGCAAAGAAACGTTGTAATGTTGGATTTCCTACACTAGGACCTCCTCAAATGACGATTTAATTATATTATATATTACAATTTATAATATAATAAATAAAATATTTAAATTTTATTGTACACTTTTTCACAAAAGTGATTAGACTATGTCTTAAACCAATTAATATTGATTTTCGGGTTCTCGTGTCGAGATTATTGTTGATATTACTCACTCATTAGTCGTTGAATGTTTTTTACTTATTTTATATATCAAGTAAAACTAGGACCTTAGGTCCTGGTTTTCCCACCTCAAGGGTAGTAAAACTCCACTGCAAATTGTCTTATTATATATATCAGATAATGAGATTTCCTTGCAATTCTCCCGATTTACCTCTAAAATATTACTTCATCTTATTATTATATAATAAAATAAGATGAGGGGACTATTTTAAGGAGCCGTATAAAATTAAATATTAGGAAAATTTAAATCTTTATATCTATAACTTTCTTTTAAATATTTAATTCATTTTTCATATTGAATTAATTTAGAACCAATTAAAGGATAATTACCATTAAAAGAAAAAAAATTGATTACTTCTTGTATATCTTTTATAGAACTTAAATTTAATATACCATATTTATTACCAGTATGTAAATATATTTTTTTAGTATTATTATTTAATAATAAATATAAAGCTTCAAATAATGGAATATCTACCTTTTGAGTTATTTGATAACATGCATCTTTATTATTTTTAATTATAAATGTACCATCTGCCATAGTAAAACCTACTAATCAATTTTTTAAAAATGGTATATTTAAATAATCTTCTTTTGTAATAGGTAATGATTTTATTATTGGTATTTCTGTAGGTATATTACTATAAATTTTAATATTATTTTTTAATATATATAATATTTTATTATATTGTATAGATCTATTTTTAGTTAAAAAATATAAACCATGATGCTCTAATAAAGGTATTAATATATATTGTATATCTGTTTTAGATATTATATATCTTGCATATGTTTCACCTCTACTTTTATATATTGTTAAATGACCTATTTTTAATATTTCTTTAAAATATTCTAAAGTAGAATAATCTTTCATATGTAAATTAATTACTATTTTTATTCTAATATATCCTTTTGTAGTTCTACCTACATGTATATAACCATCTCCATCAATAAAACCTACAAACATTTCTAAAAAACCTTTAGGTATATTAATTGATTCTTTTTTTATTTCTTCTTTTATTTTTTTTAATTTTATTACATAATCAGTAATTATACCAAAAGTTGGTAATAATAATTCAATATTGATATTTTCTTTTGACTCTACTATATCTTGTCCTATATATGGTATAGCACTCATTAAATTTGTTATTACTGTTGCTCCTCATAATGACATTTGACCCATTGGTAATACATAACCCATGAATCCTGTAATAATTAATACTAAAAATATTATTACTCCTATTATTCATACTGCTACTCTTGGTGATTTATATGATCCATAATAAATTCCACGAGCCATATGAGCATATATTAATATAAAGAAAAATGATGCACCGTTTGCATGAGCATATCTTATTGCTCATCCACTTGATACATCTCTCATTATATGTTCTACTGAAATAAATGCTAATTCTAAATTTGATGAATAGTGCATTGCTAAAAATATTCCTGTTGCTAATTGTATTACTAAACATAATCCTAATAATGAGTAGGGTCAATCAATGTTGCCCTCCAAACCGTACGTGATAGTTTCCCATCATACGGCTTTCCATTTAGATATGGATTTTATAATCTGGAAAATTAATTATGAAAATAGTTAAAAATTATTTAGTATAAGAATTAATAATGTTAATATCATTATTATTAAGTTGACCTTTATGTAATAGAATATGATGATATTGACATAAGGGTATTTGTTTACGTTTAGCCCCCCCCAAGTCACATGTCGTAGGTTGAATTTCCAGTTCTTATTTTGTGTCTAACATCTTTTACTGAACGTAAATGATGCATTTCTATATTAGTTTTTGAACCACATAATATACAACTTCTTCCAAATGTTCTTTCAGTTAATTTACCAGATCAATTAATATCCAATAATGTCATTGGATTAATTTTTGAACTCGTATTTTTAAATTTGTGAGTAGCTTTTAAATCTTTGGGTAAAGATAATTGAATATCCGTTTCAGGACATTTCAAACTACTACCAAATTTTTTGTATACTTTAGCCGCTGATATTTTATATTTTTGAGCTAATGTATAAGCGCAGGAACTTTGTAGATATCAAATTATCCTTCTAAGTCTATTATAATTGGAAGCAAATGAGTAATAATTTATAAGACCCATTATCTTAGAACTATAATATGATATTATTGAATAGTGATCTAAGTTTGTTAAACCACCCTTAGATAACGGGAAATAATTACCTGATTTATTTCTTCTTATAAATCCATTTTCTAATAACTTATTAATCAATTTGTCAATAGGCGCTTTAATGAACATTCTTGGAACAATTCTCATATTTTGATTTCCTCTTTTTACACTAAACCCAGTGTGACGCGGTTTTACTATTTCCGCACCTAAGAAATAAAATTTTTTCTTTATATTTGTTATTAAGGTTTTCTCTTCATTTAATTCAGAGCCACAATGTGTTTTTAAATATTCTTTAATATCTAATTTGATTTTTTTCGCATCGTTAATGTTTCCCATTATCAATATTAAAAAATCATCAGCATATCTAATATATGTCATTCTTTTATAATTACTATCTAAATGATATACACTTGGTGTTTTACTTAATAATAATTTTAAATTTCTTATTTCTTCTGATGTTTTAGCATGTTTTATTTGGTGTCTTAAATTAGCATAAGTTCTATTTGTTTTCTTATGTTTACCAATATTAAATTTATTGATATAATTCTCAATATATTTATCAAATTTATCAAAAACTATATTAGCTAATAAAGGACTTAATGCTCCCCCTTGAGGAACTCCTTTATCTAATTTATTCATTACTTTCCCATCTAATACGTATCCCGCTTTTAGGTATTTATTTAATAACTCTAATAATCTTGGATCTCCGATTTTATTCGATAGACTTTTCATTATTATATTATGTGGAATGTTATCAAAACATTTTGTAATGTCACCTTGGATTACTCAATTATATCTATTACCTGATAAATATAATGGTAATAATGCCGAATGAGTTGATCTATTTGGTCTAAACCCATAAGACATATTTGAAAATGTTGGTTCTCATATTGCATTTAATATATAAATTAAAGCGGTATGAACTATTTTATCTCTTGGAGATACTACTGTCAACATTCTAAATTTGTTTGGTTCCTTTTTAGGAATCATGCTTGATCTACCGGCTTTGAAATTAAATTTTCCACTCTTTAGTTCTTCTGAAAGTTTATTAAAGTAATTTAAATTAATTTCATCTAATGTTTCATTATCTACTCCTGACGACATGTTACCTGGTTTACTTTTAATTTTATCGTAACATAATACTAAGAAATCTATATCACATAGGATATTCAATAGATTGTAATATTTATTATTTTTTTTATTTTTTTCCAATAACTTATTATTTAATACTTTTGTAATGAATTCTTCCTTAATGACATCATTTGACTGTTGTTTGATCTTAGTTGAATACTTTCTATGATCACAATAAGTATTTTTCAAAGTTAACATATTTAAATTGTAGCCCTTCATGTAATCTACACTAATACGACTACTCCGTGCCCGCTTATTAGTCATTGTTAAACTATTAGAAGCGGTTACATCCCGAATTCTTAAATCTTTCTTCCTACTATTATTACTTAATCTATTTAACATATTATTATGTAATAAACTGTTTATTCCTTTAGCTGCTTGCATACAAACTAATATTATAATTTTATATAATATATTAGTAATATTTTGCTTAATATGACATGTAATGGATTGATTTACTAATCCTCATTGGATCATAGGACTAGTCACATTACAGTTATACCATGATATGACTCTTAAGATATAACCACTGAAAAGATTGTGTCTGTATGTATCAAGTTTGTTAACCTCAACGTGGGAATTTCAACTCGAGATGGCCACTAGACCCGAAGACAAGTCCTTTCCATCCCTTTCTTTATAAGCTATGATATTCTTATATTTATTAGATAATAAGGTATCTATAAAGTGTTGTATTGTAATCATTAAAATCAATTTACAATATATAATTACAGCGAAAATTACATCAGAAAGATTTAATTAGACGGCGCACTCCAATGTTTCATCAGTAAGATATTGTACTTGGTTGTGGTGAATCTATAAAATAACTATTAGCTAAAGCTAAAAATGGATTTTTTTTACGTAATGACATTTTCTTTTTTTTTTTTAATTATTATATTTTCCTTTTTATAATAATTTTAATTTCTTTTTTTTATTATAATTATATATATTTTTTTTTTTTCATTATATATTGGGTTTATTTCTTTTTTTATATCAATTTTATTATTCTGATATCTTTTTTTTATTTTATTACTTATATTATTATTTTTTAATACTTATTAATATAAGTAATATATATTATATAATATATATATGTTATATATAATTATAATAATAGTTATATAATATAAAAGAGTGTAGTTTAATTGGTAAAACTTTAGGCTTCAATCCTAAATTTAAGGGTTCAAGTCCTTTCATTCTTGATTAATATTATGAAAAGTCTAATTATATTTAATATATTGGAACTTTATAGAAATATATTTTTATATATAATAATTTATTATTATTTATTGTAAATTAAATCCAATATTATATTATGAATTATAATTATATTTATAATTATATAGTGAAATTATATTAATATAATACAAAAATTAGCTTATAATATTAATATATTGATTGTAGCGAAATTGGTAAACGCAATAAATTTAGATTTTATTATATATAGGTTCAAATCCTATCAATCAAAATATTAATTTAATATATTATATATATTATATTAATATTATATATATTTATATTATTTATAAATATAATATTAATAAATATTATTAATATAATAATTAAAATTAATATATTAATTGCATTCTTAATTTAATTGGTTAAAATAATAATTTACGGAATTATATATATAGGTTCAATTCCTATAGAATGTTAATAATATTTAATTATTAAATATATAAAATATTTATTAAGTCTTAATGGATTCGAACCAATAACTTTTGACTTATCAAGTCAACACTCTAACCCTTGAGTTAAAGACTTATTAATTTATTTATTTTATTTTTATTATTTATGCTTTTATAGTTCAATTGGTAGAACAAAGACCTTCTAAGTCTTATATTAAGGTTCGATTCCTTATAAAAGTATTATTATAATTATTAATATATTATATTAATTATAATATTAATTAATAATTTATTATACCCAATCTACTTATTTATGCGCTCCGCTCATATAAATATATATTATTTATAATATTATTATAATAATTATATATATATATATATATATAATTTGAGTATAGTTGGATTCGAACCAACATTAAATTGCTTAAAAGACAAATGTTTTACCATTAAACTATATACTCAATTATATTATAAAAATAAATAAATTAATAAATAAATATAATAATTTAATTAATTAAATAAAATCAATGAATATAAATAAATAATTAAAATATAATAATAAAATATTGAATTGGAAAGATTCGAACTTTCATAAACCTAACTCAAATCTAGGTGACTTACCTATTAGTCAACAATTCATAAAAATAAATAATACCAATCAAAGGACTTGAACCTCTAAACTTTAAGTAACTCATTTTAAGTGAGTCGTGTCTACCATTTCCACCAGATTGGCTATAAAGTTACAGAGAATTGAACTCCGATAGGATCATTATGAGTGATCTGCTTTAACCATTAAGCTATAACTTTAAATTATATTAAATATATAAAAATATATTAGCAATAATACGATTTGAACGTATAGTATAAGATCATGAGTCTTATGTGTTACCAACATTACACTATATTGCATAATAATAAATAAATAAATAAATAATTAAATAATAATTATTATTTACTTATATTTTTAATCTTAACTGGAATCGAACCAGTACTATTAGAATGAAGCTCTAATGTCTTAACCATTTGACTATAAGATCATAATAAATATAATATTAATAAATATTAATATTATAATAAATAAAATAATATAATATAATTCGGATAAGATGGGGTTCGAACCCATAAGAATATTAATTCAACTATTTAGCAAATAGTCTGCTTTACCTATGGCGACTTATCCATATATAATATTAAAATAAATAATTAATTAATTTAATTAAATAACGAATCTGACCTGAATCGAACAGGCATCCTTTCGCGTGACAAGCGAACACTTTACTTTAAGCTACAGATCCTTATAATAAATATGAGCAGAGCGCGTATTTTTTATTAATAAAGGGAAATATAATAAATAATAAAATAATAAAATAAATAATTATTAATATAATATTACTTATAAGTAATTATAAATATAATATTATATTATATATTATAATTAATAATAATAAATTATGACATAAGGATATGTGTCTGAGTGGTTTAAAGTGTAACCTTTGAGTCGTTATGTATTTTTATAAATACCGTAAGTTCGAATCTTACCATATCCGTTTATTAATAATCATATTTATGATTAATTTATTATAACTATTCTAATCAATGTTTATTATCTTAATATAATATAATATAATATAATATAATAATAATATAATATAATATAAGTCATTATAAAAATAATAATAGTCCCCCGCGGCACGGGCGCCGCAGTAATATTATTAATAATAATAAAAAGGCTGTTTCCGCGTATCGTGCAAAAAAAAAATGAGAGGGAAATAAAAATAAAGAATAGTTAATAAAATAAAAAAAAATTAAATATTAAAATAAATAAATAACATTAGATAAATTAGCATATAAACCTTTAAAAATAAATATAGGATAAATACCTAATAATAAACAAGGTAAAATAGTAGATAACATTAAAATAGATTCTCTATTAGTTAAATCATTAGTTAATTTAATATAAGGAGATTTAATACCACCAGTTAATCTACTAGTTAATTTCATTTGATATGTAGCAGATAATAATATACTAAATGAAGCAATAGTAGTAAAAATAGGTGAACGTTGGAAAGCTCCAGTTAAACTTAAGAATTCACCAATAAAATTACCACTTAATGGAGTACCAATATTAGCAAAAGATAATATTAATAAATATAAAGCAAAAACAGGCATAAATGATAATAATCCTTGATAATACATTAAAATACGAGTATGATATCTATCATATAAAATACCACCAACAGCAATAAATAAACCAGGTGATATAAATCCATGAGATAATGATAATAAATAACTACCTTCAATTCCAATAATATTATTAGCAAAAACACCAATTATACAAACTCCCATATGCTTCCTTAAAAATTAAAAAATTAAAAATTAAAAATTAAATAAAAAAGGATTGGACCATCTCTTTATTTCTAAATATAATCTCATTTATTTTTAAAATAGATTCAAGCTTTTTTTAATACATGATTATCTGGGTAATCATAAGCTTTTAAATTTTTTAAATTATAGAATTCTTTAATAAGAACTAATCTTTTAAGTTTATAACTTCTTAATGGATTATTAATAAAATAATTATCAATAATATTATATATAGCTAACTCTCTACCTATAACAAATCTATATGATAGATTTAATTTATTAGTTTTTCTTTGATGTATATACACATTACCAGGATAAATTTTTTCTAATTCTAATAAAGGTTCTATATATTTTTGTGTAATACGTAATTCAATTCTTTTTGTAGTAGAATTTAATGTTATAGTTCCATCAGAATCAAAAAATCCAGAGAATCAGGCATTATCAAATGTTAATTCAATTGGATTTTTATATAAAATATCATATTTATTACATAATATTTTAAATTGTTCTATTCTTACAGGAGTTCTAATTAAACCATTAATTCTATTAGCTAAATCAATAATACCTTCTTTATTATGTAAATAATATCTAATAGCTTTTTTACCTGATACTAATTTTATTGAACCACCTAAACGATTTTTAATCATATATAAACAATGTTCATCATTAATATGTGATGTTATAACTAGAGAGAATCAACCATCTTTACGATGTTGTAAATAACCATCTCCATCTATTAATCCGGCTAATCATTCATTAAATTTATTATAACTTATTTCTTTTTGTTTATTATTTAATGAATAATATCTACACCAATGGCAAATATTTGATATTATACCGGATCTTAATTTATATGTATTGAGACTTTCTATTTGATTGATTTTAGTACTATTATATAATAAATTTATTATATAAATAATTGAAATATGAGTAAATATATTTATAAATAACACACGTATGGCCTCTGAAGTTCTTACTAACATGTTAAATGCGTTTATTACTTGCGGGTTATCTATATAATTATTTAAGATTTTTACTAATTTAAAATAAAGCTTCTTAATATTGCAAACATAATATATATATATTATGAAATTAGTACTTAAATAAAATAAATCATATATTAATTTGATAGATTTCCTGCATATAGTGTGTTGCATGAATTCATTAATCAACCAGAAGATATAATTAATTCAAGAGCCGATTTGACTAATAGAACTATAAGCAATAATAACTTTTAAATCAATTTGTGCTAAAGTTGTTAAACTTGTATAAATAATAGTTAATATACAAATAATATAAACAGTAGGATAAAATATTATAGAAGCTTCAGCTAAAAATGGTAATAATCAACGAATAATTAAATAAACAGTTAATTTTAATATTAAACCAGCTAATATAATAGAACCACCTAAAGGAGATTCAGAATGAACAACAGGTAATCATACATGAAATGGAAATAATGGTGTTTTAACTAAAATACCTAACATAATACCAATTCATAATAATATTTGTAAATCAATAGATAATATAAATTGAGAATATATTAAACATGATGTTGTATTAATCATATATGTTGTAACAACTATTGATAATAACATAAATAATGAACTAGTAAATGTAAATATTAATACATAATATGCTGCTTTTTCTTTATTATTTGCTCCATATATTCCAATTAATATAAATAATGGAATTAATGATGCTTCAAAAAATATATAAAATGATAATAAATCTATAGCTAAATAATTAATTAATAATATTATTCCTAATAATAATATTAATATATTAAATTTTCCTTCATGACTTTGTCTTGATATATTATTATTTTTTATATTATTTCAATTTGATAATAAACTTATTGGTATTATTATTCCTGTTAATATTATTAAATATAATGATATACTATCTAATCCTAATGATATATTATATATATTTGTTATTAATTGATATCCGTTTATATTTGTTTCATATATATATCATCAATATAATATTATATATAAACTTATTATTGATAATATTAAACTAGTTTGTTTAACTAATTTAGGTCATATACTTGTTATAATATCTTTATTATTTATACCTATTATTGATATAAATCCTAAGATTATAATATATAATCCAATACTCATTTTTCTTTTTAATACTAATTTATTTTTATCATTATATTATATTATATATTATTATTATATTATATATAATTATATTATTATATATTATATATTATTATTATTATAATTATAATTATTATAATATATATATATATTAATTAATAAATATAAATTATTAAAAAATAATTAAATTATTAATTAATAATTTAATTATGATCCTCATCAATAAACTAATATAAATAAGATTAATCATACAACATCCACAAAATGATAATATAAAACTGATGTATGAAATCCTAAATGATGATTATTTGTTGAATGATAATTTCATATTCTTCAATATGAAATAGATAACATAATTATACCCATTAAAACATGAAATCCATGGAATCCAGTACCTAAATAGAATACAGAACCAAATACACCATCAGATATTGTAAATGAAGCTGTTGTATATTCAATATATTGACATATCATAAATATTACAGCTAATAATACTGTAATAAATAAACCAAATAAAGCATGTCATCTATTACCATTAATTAAATAATGATGACTATAAGTTAAAGTTGCACCACTACTTAATAATAATATTGTATTTAATAAAGGTAATTCTGTAGGACCAATAGCTTCTATACCTAAAGGAGGTCAAACACCACCTAATTCAACAGTTGGATTTAAAGCAGAATGTCCAAAAGCTCAGAATATACCTAAAAAGAACATACATTCTGAAACTATAAATAATATAAATCCTAAATTTATACCGTTTCTAACAGCTAAAGTATGATTACCTAAATAAGTTCCTTCACTAATAATATCTCTAAATCATAAAAATAATATATAAGTTACATTAATTATACTTAATATAACTCATCAGCTATTACCAATATAACCATGTGATGTTAAAGCTGTATTCATTGCTAAACCAAATATACTAAATGAAGTTAAAATTGGTCATGGTGAATTTTCAACTAAATGAAAAGGATGTAATTGATATTGTTGTCTATGTATATTTAACATTGTTACATTTTTATTATTATTCATTAAATTATTTTAAATTTATTATTATTTATTATCAATAATTATTATATATATATAATTATATAAATATATAATTATATATATTAATATATTAATATATATAATATTAAAATATATTATAATATAATATCTTAAAAAAAGAAATAAATCGAAAATTAATAACGATTTAATTTAATTTATAATTAAAATTAATTATTAAAAATCAGATGAGCTAGAATCGAACTAACTAAGTTCTTCACCCAAAGAAGACGCCTAACCGGTTGGCTTTCATCTGAATTATAAGTAATAAATAAAATAAAGAGATTAGTTTAATTGGTATAACGTCCATCTTACACGTGGAAAATTATAGGTTCAAATCCTATATCTCTTATTAATATAAAAATATAAATATATATATATATATATAATTTATAATAAATAAATAAATAAATAAAATAAATAATAATTATAATAATAAATAATGAATGAGAAGGGAATCGAACCCATGAAGATATAAATCACTGAGTTTACAGCTCAGCTCCATTTACCAACAATGAAAACCCATTCATAAAATAAATTAATTAAATTAAATTAATTAATTAATAAAAATAATATTAAAATTAATAATATTAAAATAAAAATTTACCAAGTTAGGGAATTGAACCCCAATATGTCGATTACAAAACGACCGCTTTACCAATTAAGCTAACTTAGCAAATAATATATTATGATAAGAAATCATTTAGTTTTATTAATATTAGATATATATAATTTAATATACAATTTATATCTAATTATATCAATAAATATTGATATTCAGTTATTATCTATAACTTATTATTTATATCTTTTTTTAAAACCGATTCAAACTTGATATGCTATCAGTTTTTATCTTTTATCAATTTAGCTACTTTACTGTGATTATAAATATAATGAATTTTTATAATTATTATAATCAATAAATTTACCATTGATTGATTTATATTAATCCTTTCGTACTAAATATAAGTTTTAATTTGATATACACCTATAGATGATAAGAACCATACTGTTTTACAACGTATTTAACCCAACTCACGTAACCCTTTAATAGACGAACAGTCTAACCCTTACTAGCTACTGCACCAGTAGGATGGGTTGAGTCGACATCGAGGTGCCAAACATGGTTTACAATTTGTACTCTTTCACCATATTAGCCTGTTATCCCTAGCGTAACTTTTATCCGTTATCATTGTACTATTCTAATTAGTATCAATTGTTCACTATACCATACTTAAGTACTTGTTTCATTTGTAAATGTTACAATTATTATGTGATTATGCTATTACACTTAATTAATATTTTTATATTAATTGATTTCTAGATCAATTATATCACATATCTTTTATTCTATTATTTAATCCAATATTTATTAATATTGGATCTATTATATTATTTATATAGTATTAAACTATATTATTATTAATTTAATTAATATTATTAAATTTTATATAATCTGGACATATTCAGATACTTTTGCTGAAATGTGCGCCCCACACAAACTATCATATAGAGATTGTCACATTTTATATATTAAGATTTTATCAATTAATATTATTAATGTTTAGATATATAAATATAAATTTTAGGTTTCTCATCATTTTATTAATATAATACCTAATAATCCTACCCAATTTAATATAATTGAGAAAAAATTTTATAAATTAAAATTTTCATTTTTCGGAGTCCTGAATTTTTATTTAATATATCAATCTTTCTATATATAGTAAAGTTGCATAGGGTCTTTCTGTCATTCTATAGGTATACGGTATCTTCACCGCAATTCCAATTTCACTGAGTTTATGGTTGATACAGTTATAGCATCATTACGTCATTCATGCAGGACCGTATTTAGCGGACAAGGAATTTCGCTACATTATGATCCTCACGTTAAGACCGCTATTTTATAGCTATTAAATATAATACTTAATCATATTATATATTATTTACTACAATTGAGCAGAGTTCACACTATATACTATTATTAATATTTTTGCATAGTGCTGTGTTTTTAGTAAACAGTTGTGCTATTTTATTTCTGTGATTATATATTATTAATATATAATATTCCGTTTTGACTAACATTTAGAATTATTTTTGCCTAGTTCATTAACCATAATTCTCTCATTCATCTTCATATTTTCTACTATACATACCTGTGTCGGTTTACATTACGGTTTTATATATTTTCCTGTATTATATACATTATATTATGATTTTATCATAATTTATATAATCATTTAATTTAATTTATATACCTATTATTATTATATTTATATTCTTATATAACTTAAGGACCGATTTAATAGTAATACCTTATGTATTAGATGATAAGGATTTAACCTTATTTTCGTTACTCATGTTAGCATTCTCTATTTAATTATTTTTATATTATTTATAATTATAATTATATTTTATATTATTAATTATTTCATTAAATGTACCACTATCCATTAATATAATATATATATATTATATATATATATTAATGACAAGTTATTGGTTAAATAATTTAGACCCGTTAAATTTATGATATTAATAATATTTTATATATATTAGTAAGTTATTACACTTTTATTAAAAGATAGTTACTATCAAACCAACTAACTAATTGTATTATATTATTTTTATCTTTTATTCACTTATTATTTTATTTGGGACCTTAATACTTGTGTTGGGCTGTTTCCCTGTTGACTATTTATCTTATCACAAATTGTCTGACTCATATATTTATATATTATTATTTCTGAGATTAAACACCGATGATAAAAATTTTACATTCCCCCATATAATTCATTATAATTAATTAATTAATTAATTAATTATAATAAAACAGTGTTAAGTGCTATACTTTTTATTTATTTTTAATTATATTTATATATGGCTATACTTACATATATTTCGTGGTAAACCAGCTAACTGTCCATATGGTTGATATTTCACTACTTATCACCATTTATCTGATAGTATTGCAACACTAACCAGTTCAGTCGTTTATTATTACACTTAATAATGATAAGATCATGGACTTTCGGGTCATATACTAATAACTGTGAAAGTTTAACTTTTTTTTATTGTTATATATTTTGATTTCACTAAGATTTTTATTTCTTGCTATTAATATATACTTGCTAACCCATTATACAAGAGGTGCTAATTATATATTTTATTTATATTTTATTATGCTCATAATATCACTGATTTCGAATTTTCCCTCACGGTACTATTTTTGTTTATATTATAATATTTAGTCTTAGTGATAGTTTCACCATTTTCATACATATTATCTTTATTACATATTACTTTATAGACTTTTTATATTTCGCTCACCACTACTCTATAAATCTTTGTTAATTTCTTTTCCTTAAATTACTTAGATGTTTCAGTTCATTTAGTTTTTTCTTTGGTTTTCACCTATGGAATCTTTTATTTTTTCTATTATCCATATTTTTATAATATAACTTTTATTCTCCTCAATTATATCTTACATACTAAATGATTCATTTCATATCATTTCTTATTACTTATAT